CTTTTTAAGAACCAAAAAGATTTGTGCCAAAATAACAGATGCAAAAAAGAACAAAAGGCCCTGAACACGTAATGGGTCTTGAAGTACTATTTCTGCATCTCCCTGACCAAATCCACCCACATTAGGATTACTCGTTAATGGTTGATCCAATTTGATAGATTCGCCCTCTGAAACAAGAAGTTCTGGTCCTGGAGGGATAATATCAACTACTTGACGTCCATTCGATACATCTGTTATGGTTATTTCATACCCCCCTTTCTCTTTTCGTATGATTTTATTTACTATACCTGCTGCTGTAGCATTATAAACTGTATTGTTACTCTTACTCCCGTCAGGATAAATCTGACCTCGACCCCTGTTACCACCTACGTATATAGGATATTTTAGAAAGTGAATGTCCTTCTTAGTAGCAGGGTCGGGGGAAAGAATAGGAAAGGTGATTTCACTATATTTCTTACCAGGGACAGGGCCTACCACAAGAATATTTTTTCTATTAGGGCGATAGCTCTGAAAAGACAAATTGCCCGTTTTTTCTTTCAGCTCCGGAGAAATACGATCGGAAGGGGCTAATTCAAACCCCTCCGGTAAAATAAGAACAGCCCCCACATTCAAACCCCCCTTTTTACCATTAGCAAGAACTTGTTTCAGTTGCATATCATAAGGAATTCGAACTACTGCCTCAAATACAGTATCAGGAAGTACTGCTTGTGGAACTTCAATCTCCACGGGCTTATTAGCTAAATGACAATTAGCACATACAATGCGCCCAGTTGCTTCTCGTGGATTTTCATAACCCTGCTGTGCAAAAATGGGATATGCACTTGAAATGGATGTCCAAGTTATGATATATAACATAAGTGATACGGAAATAGATCGAGTAATCTGTTCCTTTATCCAAGAAAAAGTATTTGAAAAAGTATTTCTAGTTTGCATGGTCCAATCATTAATCCCAAAATTTCTACAATAAATTGGGTAGGTTGCTAGTATAGTTCCCTATCCGCGATTCTGCTATTTACTGGAATAATATAGAAACCCCTCCGTGGATAGAAATACAACCGAAATAAGTATGTTTTTCAATGCTTTGTTTATGTACAATTCAAAAGTAACAAACGTTCTAATCGAATTAGATTAATATCAGTGGATCGTTTATCAGTCATTCATTGAATGATAAATAACTACAAGTGATGGAGATAGACGATTTAAATAACGGAAAATCCAATATTTAAAAATAGTATCTAGAATGACTGGAAAAGTGGAAACAAGACCAGATATTATTTGATCATTATGAACAAATCCAAAATCTTTGTAGACAGAACCGATCATCAGTTCCCAGCCGTGTGGTGAATGGAATCCGATACATAAATCTGTTAATAAAAGAATAGAAAAAGCCTTGACTGTGTCGCTTAAGTTATATAGGAATTCCTGAGTCCAAGAGTTAAGAATAACAAGTTCCTCATTACCCAAAATAGAATAACCGCTTAAAATAACAAAACAGATTATATTTGTTGAGAAGTGCAAAATTGTATGGATATGCTCCTCGTTGTGTATCTTGATTAATTGGACCGTTTCCATGTGGATTCCGATATGCAGTTTTTGTAGATGTATCTCCGAGTATTCCTTGATCATTTCCTCCAAGAAGAGGAGTTCCTCTAATTCTATGAATTTTTCTACAATACTCTTTTCTTGAATCATATTCAAGAAAATTTCGGATTTCCCGAGATTCCACCAATTAGTAACCCAAGATTCGATATTTTTATTAAATGATAGAGAAACCCACCAGGGTAAAAATACTAAAAATACAAGATAGAAAGGAGGAGTGAATGCTTTTTTTTTTGTCATTTTTCATCTATCTGTGAATTGTTTATTAACCCACCCCATTCGTCGACTCTATGCGATCTAATAATTCTTTCACACATGAGTTCTATACAAAGGATCTGGCGCATGAATCCATTTTTTTTTTGTTAGTCTTTTAATTTTAATTTTAATATAGAAAGAATACAGAAATAGACTAAGAATTTGATTTGAATTTTGAATAACAATAACTCAAAAATAAAGATAAATTTATTTATTTATTTCAAAAAAGTTTGATATTTGAGATGAATCTATATCTATTATTTCCATTGATTACCTGTTTCGTTCTTAAATTGTGAGCATTTGCCTACGCATAAAAGACCCCAAGATAAATCAATTTCGTTTTTAGGGTTTTTTTATATACGTCTGCTTTGGGCCAAATAAACATTCTGACGAAACTCCGGTTATGTTATAGAAAAGTTAGGTAGGATTTTTGCATTTTTTCTATCCTGCTATTATATTATTCCCCAGCCCGCTTCTATTTATCAAAATACTTCAATTGGTACGCGCAAGAAATAGGCCAATTCGGCAGCTTTTTGTTCAATTTCTCGTGGAGTCAAATTCTCATCAGTACGGGTCAAGGGAATAGCCCCTTGCCCCCTTATGTCCATATAAAGGACACGGCGGGCATAAATACCCTCTTTAACTT